TTTTTTCACAGTCGCAGGATCACTATAACTCACTCCGTTCAGTTCGCCACCATAGAACTCAACGGTTACGCCTACTTGTTCGACACTATACTTCGATTCTGCCCTTCTAAAGGGAACATCGGCTCTAACAATTCCATCTCCGTCTACCAAAACAACTGGAAATGTTTCAAAAAAAGTAGGCATGCGACGTACAAAAAGTTCACGCCCTTCTTTATCTCTAAAGATAGGATGTCCTAACCACCCGACAGCTATTCCATCTCCGTTATCCATTGAACCCGCTCTGAATAATCCCCCTTTCGCTGGATTATTTCCGATGTAATCATAAAAAGTTAATTTTTCAGGAATTTTAGACCAAGCCTCTGATAAACTTTGATTTTCGGCTAGTCCAGCGCTAACTCTTCGATATATTTCTTGCTGAAAGTATCCCTGATCCCATTGATAACGGGTGGGACCAAATAATTCGATAGGAGTAGTTGCTGAACCATACCACATAGTTCCAGCAACAACAAAAGCTGCAAAAAAGACAGCAGCGATACTGCTGGAAAGAACGGTTTCAATATTGCCCATACGTAATCCTTTATATAGACGTTGGGGCGGGCGGACACTAAGATGGAATAAGCCTGCTAATATGCCCAATGTCCCCGCTGCAATATGATGAGAGGCTATTCCTCCTGGAACAAAGGGATCAAAACCTTCCACACCCCACGCGGGATTTACAGATTGTACCTTTCCAGTTAGTCCATATGGGTCGGACACCCATATTCCAGGACCATACAATCCTGTTACATGAAATGCGCCAAAGCCAAAGCAAGCCACTCCTGAGAGAAATAAATGAATTCCAAAGATCTTAGGCAAATCCAAAGAAGGTTTTCCTGTGCGTTCATCACCAAATATTTCTAGATCCCAATACACCCAATGCCAGATAGCTGCCAAGAAGCACAAGCCAGAGAACACAATATGCGCCCCGGCTACACCTTCGTAACTCCAAACCCCTGGATTCGTTATCGTCCCTCCTGTAATACTCCAACCGCCCCATGAATTTGTTATTCCTAAACGAGTCATGAAGGGTATAACGAACATACCTTGTCTCCACATTGGATCGAGAACAGGGTCGGAGGGATCAAAAACTGCTAATTCATATAGAGCCATTGAACCGGCCCAACCAGCAACCAGAGCTGTATGCATTATATGAACAGAAAGCAAACGACCGGGATCATTCAATACGACAGTATGAACACGATACCAAGGCAAACCCATGGTAATACCCCTTTATCAACAAAAAATAGACACTATGTAACTTTATTGCATTGAAAAAACTATGCTATGGACCCCCTTTTTTTTTCAGTGGATTATCTCGGAAAAAGGGTTACTATTTGTTCTATTCTTTTAGTAAAAATGGAACAATTTGGTTCATAGGAAAAAAGAGAAGCAGATCTATTCTATACTCGATAAGTACCAATACGCAATGGGGGTTTATTCCCTTTTCGAAGAGCGCATGCATCCATATTTAGTCATCATTCAAAGTACCTATTCGTAAAAACTTTCTCTGTTTTCCTTTATTTTATGAACTTATTCTATCTATGTAGAAAATATGACGATAAAGCTAATATTATTAAAATAATAAAACCATTATTACGTTTCCACATCAAAGTGAAATAGAGTACTTAATTCTTTTTTCTTTCAGTTTATGCCTATTGGTGTTCCAAAAGTTCCTTTTCGAACTCCCGGAGAGCGAAATCCAACTTGGATTGACATATAGTGCGCCCTGTCAGATATATTGGGTCATATGGGATTTCCCCATTCTCTCCCCCGATCGAGATATCCTCTCTTTCGCCCCCAAAAAAAGCGATTGAATCATCAAGTGCAATGAAATGCAATTAGATCCGTTTTGTGAAGAGGTATCCAGATTAATATTAGCAATTCAAATAATTTATGGTCGACTTGGCTGGACCAATAAAATTAAGTATCCAGGCTCCGTTTAGAAAAACCCAATTGGTAATATATCTATTATTAGGACTTATAGATATCATAAACAACTCTATTTAGAAAGAAATTATTAAATAGCACTGATCCCAAACAGTTAATCAATCGAATAATAAATATAATGGATACGTCGAATATTTGGCGGAAGACATAAAAGAAATGAATTCCAAAATTGAGAAAAAATGAAAAAAAAAAACAAAGACGTGGTATTGGGGTCATTTGTCCTATATGTGCAAATCAAAATCGGGCGGATCCTTACTCGGAGTAGAGCATAAACCTAAAAAAATGGAAGAAGCCCATTCAGGAACAAGAAAATGGCATCGTGATTTTTGGATTGGATCTCGATGAAAAAATACATCAATGAAAAGTTAGTGCGATAAAACTGTTTTTTATATTCTAATATTATAGGAAAACCGGCCAAACGCATCGTTCTTCAAAAATGAAAGAGAAGCCCCTTCCTTCATTAAAAGGAGTCCGCTATAAAAAAAGAAAGAGGGCTGGAAGCTACACATTGATTTTTTTTCGCAAGTTTTAGTTTTGTTGAACCGTATGCATCAAAAGGTGCCCGTACGGCTCCTAAGGGATACAATTTTATCCGAATCAACCGACTTTATCGAGAAAGATTAATTTTTTTAGGCCAAGCGATTGATAGCAATGTTTCGAATCAACTTATTGGTCTTTTTGTATATCTCAGTTCGGAGAGTGAGACCAAGGATCTGTATTTGCTTATAAACTCTCCCGGCGGATGGGTAATACCTGGAATAGCCATTTATGATACTATGCAATTTGTGCGACCAGATATACAGACAATATGCATGGGATTAGCCGCCTCAATGGGGTCTTTTATCCTGGTCGGAGGAGCAATTACCAAACGTCTAGCATTCCCTCACGCTTGGCGCCAATGGGTTTTTTATTTAAGAGAAAAAAGAAGACTATGCCTTCGCCATATGAATTATTAATATTAAGTAATATTAGCATGGCACTTCGAATTCGATATGCAAATTTTTTATTGTTTTTCAAAATATTAGATTATGTATCGAAAGAGTAGTATGAGATAAAGGAAGGGTATTTCCGATTTTATCTTACCTATCGTAGGTCGATTTCAGCGTCACAAACTTTTTTCACACCGGCAGGTTATTAACAACATTTATGTTATGAAAGAGTACGAAAAAAAAAAAAGAAACTTTGGGATTGCTGAATCACAGACGAAATATATTAAAGCAACGGGGCCATCATAGTATTTTTGAACTCCTCCGAAAAAAAAAGAAGGATGGTAATTGGATCATTTACCGATCTGGGTATAATAGATCCCACATTTTCTCTTTCTTCGATGAAAGGTAAAAAAATTCCATTGTGGAGCCGTATGCAATGTGAAAAAAATGCCCGTACGGTTGTTCAATTCTATCTTTTTCTTATTTTATTCTTTATCTCTTCGCCTTGCCTCCTCGTGCGAGATACAGGAACCTTTGATTGTGTTATATTATATGATCAGGGTAATGATCCATCAACCTGCTGCCGGTTTTTATGAGGCACAAACGTCCGAACTTATCCTGGAAGCGGAAGAACTACTGAAACTGCGCGAAATCCTTACAAGGGTTTATGTACAAAGAACAGGCAAGCCCTTATGGGCTGTATCCGAAGACATGGAAAGGGATACTTTTATGTCAGCAACAGAAGCCCAAGCTCATGGAATTGTTGATTTTGTAGCGGTTGGATAAAAAATAGCTTCGTGCAAATATACGATTTAAGATTTTATCTTCTTACTTCTTAATTACTTAATTAAGGGTTTAATATTCTATTAATATATTGAAATCGAATAAATCCATAATCATCCGGTTAGGATCAATCTAAACCAGCCCATAATGTATAATTCAGCATGCCAACTATTAAACAACTTATTAGAAACCCAAGACAGCCAATCAGAAACGTCACGAAATCCCCCGCTCTTGGGGGATGCCCTCAGCGTCGAGGAACATGTACGAGGGTGTATGTGCGACTCGTTTAAATCATGGACTGAGACAAAACAAAAGAAAAAAACAATTTTTCCAGTATCAATGATCAGTACCGGTGAATCGGATAGAATGGAAGAACTCCATTCACTATCTAAAAAAGATGGATCTATCATATCTTTCTGTTGTGTATGAAATTTATGGTTTCAATTGGTGCAAATTAAATCACCTGAATTTTCAATTTAAGATGAGAAAGAATTCCCCATTGGTAACAAATAGTTACCCATTAAGCGGGGGAAATCCTATTTAAAAAAGTAGAAATATTATGTTTAGAAGAACGGACTCACAAGGTCAGCTACCCAACCAATCTTCATAATTAAATACCGTTACTGTATAAGGTATATCTCATTATGAAAGACCCATTACTGGAAAATTCATGGGTAGAGCCCAAGAGTGGTAACTGTACAAGTTACCAATAAAATGAAGGAAAGGGCTCCGGTGTATAGAGAAGACCTCACCGTTTAAGAAGTAACCATAGAGACGATGGAACCCACAATTTCTTTAGCTATTTCTATTTTTATTTTTCCAATGCCTAGAAAAAAGGAAAAAAGCGTGGTAGGGAAGGTTATAGTAGCAAAAGCCATTGGAATTTTTATTTTATAAATTGGAAGAATCCGTTTTGTTATTAATAGACTAGGAAGGGGGAAAAGAATAACTGAAAGAAAGGAAATCGATTAGTTATTCATTAAAGTTTCATTTACTCAATGACCAGAATTAGACGAGGATATATAGCTCGGAGACGTAGAACAAAAATGCGTTTATTTGCATCCAGTTTTCGCGGGGCTCATTCAAGACTTACTCGAACAATTATTCAACAGAAAATAAGAGCTTTGGTTTCGGCGCATCGTGATAGAGATAGGAAAAAAAGGGATTTTCGTCGTTTGTGGATCACTCGAATAAATGCAGTAATTCGCGGGGCGGGGGCATCCTATATTTATAGTAGATTAATACACAATCTGTATAAGGGGCGGTTGCTTCTTAATCGTAAAATCCTTGCACAAATAGCTATATCAAATAGGAATTGTCTTTATATGATTTCCAACGAGATCATAAAATAAGGGGATTGGAAGGAATCCGCAAAACTTTTTGAAATGGAATTCTCTGGAGAATGAACTCCGGGAAGGTAGAGTAGAAATTAGTATGATAAAATCTGATAATATGATAAAGTCGTCAAAATGAGCGAACACGCCCGATAAAAAAATTTATTCCTCTTACCCGATTCTTTTTTTTCTTACGACACGAATGATTCTCGGATTTTTTGAACAAAACGTCCATCTGTTTTTGAGTTCGGATTAGAATTTTGATTCAATTGAAAAGTAAGCCTATTTTTTTCTGTTCCTAAAACCAGGAGTTCTGGTGGTTGACTCCCTTCTTTCAAATTGTTTCTCATTATTAAGAAAAGGTAACGAAGATAAAATACGAGCTTGTTTTATAGCAATAGTAATTAATCGTTGTTCTTTTAAGGTTAATCTATTCACCCGTCTAGATAATATTTTTCCTTGTTCACTAATAAATCGACTAATTAAACTCATGTTTCTATAATCAATTCGATCCCCCGATTGGATCGGGGGCAAACGCCTACGAAAAGATCGCTTGGATTTAAGAAAGAGTCGCTTGGATTTATCCATAATTTGTTTATTCCTTATCCCTAAAATACTATTTCGATCAAATCAAAAAAAAAATTTATAGAAGAAATTCATAGGATTGGGTTTGTCTATATTTATTTAGTTGTTTTTATTTCAATATATGAAATAATAGAAATATATATCTAAATTTTTTTCATGTTCCTTGAAAGGGTGACACCCAAGCACTAGGTTCGATCTATATCTATTTCTTTATCTCCCCATGAATTGTATGTTTGAAACAATACGGACAGAATTTTCTCAATTCCAATCGACTAGGTGTATTGTGTCGATTCTTTTGAGTAATATATCTGGAAATACCCGTTGATTCCTTATTAACACCGTTTCGAACACAACCGGTACATTCCAAAATAACCCTGACTCGAACGTCTTTACCCTTTGCCATGAACCTCCTTTGGGTTTTTGATTCACCCAACGTTTCTATTTTCCGATCCGACGCAAATAAGAAGAAAGGAAAAGGGACGAAAAAATAGAAGTGGCTAACAACTCAAAATCAAATTATGAAATTTTGTTGCAATTAATATAGTAAATAATAAGTAATACAACAATTTCGAAAGCGATTTCTAATCGCAGTACACATTTAAGTATCTTGTATTGCATGATACTCTTATTCTAGTCACATTTCCCTTTTGTTTTCTTTTAACTCTATTATTAATTTGATTCTTAATTTAATTTGAGCCTTAACCCGAATTTAACTGAGGTTGAATCCACTTTTTTCTTTCTCTTTACCCCCGTATTCAATCTATCTAATTCGAAAAAAAAAAGACGGGAAAGAGAGATTAGTCACAAATATTTGACTCTATCTCTAATCTTCTTCACCCCTTTCCATATCAATAACTAGAATGAAAAAAAAGGAAATGTCAACGCATCTGGGAAGAAACGATTGATTTCTATCAATAAACCTGCTAAAGACCCGAACCAGAGAGTACTTAGTACCGGTGCCACGGAAAGATATGTTTTAAAATCTCGCATTGAGAATCCTCCTTCTTTTTTTTATATTCCATTGTAATACATTATGGTAAGAGATGTATATGTAGTTAAAGACCACCTGTATTTGTGTGTGGAATCAAAAATTCAACTTGACATGTGCAATGATTCGGTAGAGAAGATTTTCTTTTTCTTAAAGCAAAAAAACGGGTCCCTTTGCGCCTGAGAATTCCCGAGAAAAATATTAATTTATTATTATATGTTATATGATATGAGACCAAGAGGAAGAAATGGCAAGATACATTTTGCATAGAAAGGAAGGAAATGGAAATAAAATAAGGATGTGGAAAACAAGACGGGGATTTTCTACAATGATACTGTAGACCAGTTGAAAGGGATGTAGCGCAGCTTGGTAGCGCGTTTGTTTTGGGTACAAAATGTCACGGGTTCAAATCCTGTCATCCCTACCTATTATTGCTCCTCGGAGCAGTAACCAGAGATACATTTTAGAGCGATTCAATTTGGACATACATAATACATAATTTTCAATTTTATGATAGTATACATATGCAAGAAGTATTTATTTGGGTTGAAATTTTTTGGGGGGTTCTATACTATATAAAAAAAAGAATCCCCTTCTTTACAGTCTTTTCCGTTGTGGTAAGAAAGCGCTCTTAGTTCAGTTCGGTAGAACGTGGGTCTCCAAAACCCAATGTCGTAGGTTCAAATCCTACAGAGCGTGATTCTGTTCTTGTCTTGTTAGATCGAAAATTCCACTGAACTGAAATACAGCAATCTGAATTTGACCTTTGACCCCCCCACAAATGAAATTAAAGAAAGGAGGAGGTCAGTTAAAAAAAGAGATGTGAATTAATATTAATTAAAGGTCCAACTGATCACCACGCCTGTATTGTAAATATGCGGTTACGAATAATCCA